ACCCTCTTCAAATTCTACTAATTCACCTGACATTACTTCATCAAGACCATGAATACGAGCAATGCCGTCGCCTACTTGAAGTACGGTACCGGTATTTACAATCTTTACTTCTCTATTATATTGTTCAATACGTTCACGGATAATATTACTAATTTCGTCGGCTCGAAGGGTTACCATTAGTATCTTTTTATTCTTTTTCGGAAGCAAAGGAAAAAAATAATGCCTAAACTCTAAACTAAAGTAAAAGTAGAAAGGCTAATCAGTTATTTTTTCCATGGCCCCGAGGGTGCCAATATTGGCACTGACGGTACGGAAATGTAACTCGCTATTCAAACAACTATTCAGAGTTCCTAGAGCTCCTTGTAAGGCTTGTTGGAAAACTCGTTGTCGAACCTGATTAATCGCTCTTTGTTGTTCAAAATGAAGGGTTTCATTTTTGTAATTTTCTAATCGTTCCAAACTATCACAAGTAGCATTAATTAAATTTACTTTTTCTCGTTCTATCTCAGAGTATCCATTCATTCGATACTCATCCGCTTCAATTTCCACTTTACGTAAGCGAGCCCGGGCTCTTTCAAGTTGCTCAATGGCCCCTTTACGTAATTCTTCAGAATTTCGAATAGTACTCAAGATCCTCTGTTTTCGATTATCTAATAAATCATTTAATGAAAGTAGATTATCTTCCCATTAATTTAACAACTTCCATGATCTCTTCCCGAACCAAACATGAATCTTTCGATTCATTTGGCTCTCACGCTCAATTATTTATTTTATGGACATTCCCATATCTTTTAATGTAATGAGCCTGCCCTCTCCCTTCTGTTCGTATTCAAAGATATCGAAACTGATATAAAACCAGAATATTATATTAGGGGGGCTCTTCCGACCAGACAAAAAGTCTATAATTGTCAGCAAAGTTGTTTATTTATTTGTTTTTTATTTATTTAATTTAAATTTTAATTATATTTAAAATTTTAAATTTTTATATTTTTTTTATTTCCCTTTTTCTTCAAATCTTCATCAAATCCAAAAATTCCTCTTTTTTATACATAGGTCGTCGATTCGGCATTGGATAAAAAAGGGCAAGGCGCCCCTTTTCTAGTAAATGGTTTCAAATTATTTTACCGATATGAGTGTTCTATATCGGATGAATTACCGACTATTCATTTTCAAACCATTTCGGTACTAACGTAGTGGTAGAAAGAGTACCATGTTGTGCCTGAACTTCAAACAGTTTAGCTTTAACCATGTTAATGGTCTCACATTATTGGTTGATAGAGAATCAAGATTTACCAATGAGTCACGAAATGCTATGGTTCTTACATATGATTTCTTAATTTATTCATAAGTAATTCGTCGAGATCGTGCACTTTTATTTCCTATTTCTTATCCTATTAAATAAAAAAAATAACAAAAGTGCAGCTGGTTGGATCCAACCTATTCTTGAAATACACAACTCGCACACACTCCCTTTCCAAAAAAAATCAATACACCAAGCACTACACTTAGATTTATTGGATTTGTTGCTAAAATATCGGTATTAAACCCGAAACTCCCTGCGGATGGCCAATAGCCCAAGGAAACGAAAAAATCGGTTATATTTTTCATATGCTCTCCTCTTTCTTATAGATAAGACTAACAAAGAACAGAGTTCTTTTTGTATCACCTCGCTCACCCCTTTTTTGATCGATTTCTTTTTATTAATTTCATTTTATTTTTTATGGGAATAGATTAAATCATCTATTAATTTATAATTTAATTTAAGAATTTTAAAATTTCTTATTTTTTTTTAAGTTCTCAATAACAATAAGAAGATACTTATTAGGTTAGGTCCTAGGTCTCACGTCAATTACGAAATATCTCGTTTGTTGAAACGCTTCCTAATAAAAAGGTTTCCCTTGTACTAAGGGTGGGAAGGAAGAAAGCGAGCGGATCCGCGAATTCCTCATCCTCAAATCAGTCCTTCCCGGGGTATTGTCTCAACAAATAAGTAATTGTAGGAGTAAAGTGTTGATATAATTATAAGAAGCAAACGGCAAGTCCGAGTTAATAAAATAAATAAGAAAAAAGCACGTAACGTACTTTTTCACATTTCTAATTTTAGGATTAAATTAAACAAAAGGATTTGCAAATAAAAGCGCTAATGCCACGACCAGTCCGTAAATTGTTAAAGCTTCCATAAAAGCTAGACTAAGCAATAAAGTACCTCGTATTTTACCCTCCGCTTCTGGTTGTCTCGCAATACCTTCTACAGCTTGGCCTGCAGCAGTACCTTGACCAACTCCAGGTCCAATAGAAGCAAGCCCCACGGCCAACCCAGCAGCAATAACGGAAGCGGCAGAAATCAGTGGATTCATAGTAAGTTCCTCGTACCAAAAAAAAAGAAATGGTTAATGATACAATCAACCAATGAATTATTACTTATTTTATCACTAAGATCTATCGGGTCAAGGTAACTAAAAACTCCGAATTGAAATGATAATATTAGTGAATCGTCAGAACGACTTCGATATCTCGTTTTTTTTTATTTTGGTTTCTACCCATGCCACGAAAAAACTTTTGTAAATTCATATGCATACGGTTCTAGTTATTGCATTTCTTTGTTTCGAACCATTCTTTCATTCAATTCTTCGTTCTTTACTTACTTTTCTATATCCGTGAGTTCATCTGTTTTTTCATTCAATTCACAATCACAGACGAAGGAGAGGGACTTATATTGGAATCCATCTAAATGCAGTGGTTTTGAAAAAAGAATCAATCTAAAGAATCAATCTAATGATATACTATACTGGGAAAGAAATAGGAATAAATAAAATAAATAAATAATAATAATATATATATAGTCTATAGGGATAACCCCTATATAACTAGTAAATATCTAATATCACATATACATTCGTTTCTTCCATAATGTAAACCGCCCGCATTTTATATTAAATTGGATCTTAGAATCATTCTTCGAAACATACGCAAGGGCTAGACTTATGGACATTACATATATCTAGTTTGACCCCCCTAACCCATCTTTTTATACAATTCCGTAATATCGTCCATCTTTCCTTCTACGAGACTAGGTCGTATATACATATGTATTTGTATCTATTATGTATTATGTTCCCCAACCAAGTGCGTATTTTGAACCATGTATGACTTAGGGTAAGTTAAAAAAAAAAACTATTTCGAAAGCTAATCAATGATGACCCTCCATAGATTCACCTATATAAGCCGCGGCTAAAGTTGCAAAAATAAGAGCTTGAATACCGCTTGTAAATAATCCAAGAAACATAACAGGTATAGGAACTACTGAAGGTACTAAAGAAACAAGAACAACAACTACTAATTCATCAGCCAATATATTCCCGAAAAGTCGAAAACTAAGAGATAAGGGTTTTGTGAAATCTTCTAGGATGTTAATCGGTAAAAGTATTGGAGTTGGTTGGATGTATTTCCCGAAATACCCCAATCCCTTTTTGGTAAGACCCGCATAAAAATATGCCACTGACGTGGGTAAAGCTAAAGCAACAGTAGTATTTATATCATTTGTGGGCGCAGCTAACTCCCCATGAGGTAACTGTATGATTTTCCAAGGTAAAAGAGCACCTGACCAATTAGAAACAAAAATAAATAGGAACATAGTTCCAATAAAGGGAACCCAAGGACCATATTCTTCTCCAATCTGAGTTTTGCTCAAGTCTCGAATAAATTCAAGGACATATTCGAAGAAATTCTGACCGTCGGTCGGAATGGTTTGTGGATTCCGAACAGCTATGATGACTGAACCTAATAAGATAGCAATTACGACCCAAGAAGTGATAAGTACTTGGGCATGGATTTGTAAACCTCCTATTTGCCAATATAAATGTTGGCCTACTTCTACACCCGATATATCGTATAACCCCTTGAGTGTTTTAATGGAACATGGTATAACATTCATATTGTCCTCTAACATAAGTCGAACTTAAAAAAATTATTTTGATTCAACCATCTCTTTCTCAACTCACCTACTTTAATCATTAATACTATATTTAATTTAGTATACCAAGAAAATTTAGGATACCAAAAAATCACATAACATAATATCAATATCCCCAGTACTTTTTATCTTTATCTCTTTTTTAAGTTCAAGATTTATCTCTTTTTTAAGTTCAAGAATAGTAACCGATCCAATAAATCTATAGAATTCCCAAACAATTAATTAATATTATTATTCTTAATCATAATCAACGATTTCTTATATAGCTAGAACGACCCTCGCAAATTGCGAATACTAATTTGTTAAGAATGAATCGGATTGAAGCTATAGCGTCATCGTTGGCTGGAATCGAAATATCTGCGAGATCCGGGTCACAATTTGTATCAATTAAACAAATAGTCGGAATCCCCAAAATGACACATTCTCGAAGAGCCGTATATTCTTCTTGCTGATCAACGATGATTACAATATCGGGTAACCCCGTCATATATTTGATCCCACCCAGATATGTTTGCAAGGTAGATAATTTTCTCTTCAACATTGCTGCATCTCTTTTGGAAAGACGGTCGAGTTTCCCCATCTTTTGCTCTGCTCTTAAGTCCCTGAACTTATGAAGTCTCGTTTCCGTAGTGGACCAGTTCGTTAACATACCACCGAGCCATTTTTTATTAACATAATGACACCGAGCCCCTATTGCAGCTGATGCTACTAAATCCGCTGCTTTATTTTTTGTACCAACGATTAAAAAGTTTTTTCCCCTACTTGCTGCATTAAAAACTAAATCACAGGCTTCTGATAAAAAACGAGCAGTTCTCGTAAGATTTATAATATGAATACCTTTACGCTTTGCAGAGATGTAAGGGCCCATTCTAGGATTCCATTTCCTAGTACCATGACCAAAATGAATTCCTGCTTCCATCATCTCTTCCAAATTGATGTTCCAATATCTTCTTGTCATTTTTCTCCACACTTCCTCTTTTTTTTTTTTAACAAAGAGACAGGGTACCCTGAAATAAATAATTGTTCCGACGGAACCTTCTACCGTGGATTGACCGTTGATATACGGCCCAAACCATTAATTTCTTTTAATTACTTATTTATTTTATTTATTACTAAATTAATAATCGGACAAAATAGTTCTAGATAGTTAAAGTAAAAAGACTTCTTAGGAATCATTAAATCGCGTAAATGATTGTTCTGATGTCTCATGAAAATTGTTTGGAGCGCAAGAACAAAATAATTCTCTATGGTATAACAAAATATCTCCCATTTCCAAGTCGAATAGATTCTTCCTTTTGATTTCCAAATAAATGTTTTTGTCTTGCCTTGAATGGTGCACTAATTTTTTGAATCCAGTACCAACAGGAATAATCCCCCCCAGAACAACGTTCTCTTTCAGGCCTTTCAACCAATCAATACGACCTCGTAAAGCAGCTTTTGCTAAAACTCGAGCGGTTTCTTGAAAACTCGCTTCGGATATGAAACTTTGAGTATTCAGAGATGCCCTCGTTATTCCTAATAAGATTGCCCGATAATTGATCGCTTCGTCTAAAGCACGTCCCGCTCGTTCCGCTCGCAACAATCCGATTAATTCTCCGGGTGAAAAAACATTAGACATTCCATCTTCTGAAACCAACACTTTTGATGTTATTTGACGTACAATGATCTCTATATGTCTATTATGGATCTGTACCCCCTGAGATCGATAAACCTTTTGAATCTTATTAACCAAAGAGATACGACTTTGGGCTATGGTTAGCTCAGCTCCAATCAAGAATCCCCAGGGGATTCCAAGAATTCTTGGTATACGTTCGTTCCAACTTTCAACTCTCTTTTCGAGGTTCATCGATATTGAATCAATCGAACGCACTTCTAAGACTTGTTCCACTTTTGGAAGACCTTGCGTTATGTCACCAGATCTCGATTTTTCATATATAAATGTAACTAATGTCTCTCCTTCATAAAGGATTTCTCCATAATGGCCATGAACAGTTGCTCCTGGAGTAGCCAAATAGGGCTTAGCTGATCTTATAACTAAGGAGTCAACATGAACAATTAAAATTTGACCAGATTTTTTTATGTGTGGCCCGTATTTGAATAGACATGCATTTTCACAAATAAATTGTCCAAGGCTAATTCTTGTGGATGTCTCTTCATCAGAATCGTGATAGAGAAAACACCAATTTAAATGGAATGGATTCAAAATGATGTTACTGCATGGATCGGGATTATAAATCCTCCTATTTTCATCCATTAAACAGTATTTAAGTACTTGAAGTACTTGGAAAGTCTGTTTAAAATTGTCAAGTAGCAAATATTTCTTTAACAAGATCTGATTATGAGTTAATAAATGGTAAGATGAATAAAAATTCGCTATTTTAGGTACAATAGTACCTAGGGGACCCAACAAATCCCTAATTGGGATTAGGGGGTCCAATTCTTTTGTCGCATTGTTATATTTCGAACCATTGAATGGACTAATTCGAAAACAATTGGATGATGACAAAATTATCAAAGATTGGCATTCCTTATTTCGATTCAACAATGTACCAATACCAATAGTTCCTTGATGTTGGGTAAGTGATTGAACCTTCGCCTTTGAATGAAAGGGGTTGATATTGGTGCGATCTAATCCCTTATCGGGAATCAATCCCGAATCTGTCATATTATATCTTTTTCCGCTATATGAAATAGTGGACTTGACTAACTCAATTCTTATGAAATCGCGAATTAGATCATTTGCCCTTACCTCAACAAAGGAGGCATAAACCTCTTCTATAGAACCGTTTTGTTTTTGGTCCCAATTCAATACTAAGCAAGTCCGAACTAATTGAATCCTTGTGTGATAAATTCCTCGAATTGACTTGCCATATCCATAAAGGATATAATTGACAACTCTAAGCTGGACATCATCCTTTTCCTGCAAGAGATCCTGGGGGAAAAGTGTTGCTAAATTTATCCCATCAGCTATTTCATATGTGACTACGGGCCGAACCGAAACAAAATACTTTTTCTTGGTAGGTGTGATCCGCTGGACATAGATCCAATCTTTCAATTTCTTTGATTCCTTAGAATTTTTTTTTTTTCCCGTTCCTGGTGGTATCAAAATGCCGCTGTGCCTGGATATCTTATCTGTCTCTCCAGGAAAATGAATATCTCCAGAAAAGATTTTCAGTTCAATACTTTTTTTTTTTCTCTCCACTCGAACTAATCCGCCTACTCGACTTCTTTTATTTAAAGCAAGTCGTGTATCTACTCTAATGATACTATTGTTCCGGACCATTATGGACGAGGATCCGGGTAAAATATGCACTTCTTCGGGAATGAAAAAAAACCGATCTACTTTCATTTGGTATTTCAGACTAAATTCTTTTGTTCCTCGATACTCAATCAAATCCTCTTTTTTTACGATTGAATCCACCTCCACGGTCCCATATTTAGTAATTCCTGAACTGCTTCTTCTGTATCGTGGATCATCAAAATAAGCAAGAATACTATTTCTACGTAAAATACCATTTATGGGTATTTCAATCGAAATACCAAAACAGGGTATTAGTTCTTTTTCTCGTTCTTGATCATATTGTAATGGGATGATGAATCTATTTCTTCGCCTTTTCGCTAATAAATCAGAATTCTCTTGGAGAATAGAAGGATATATGAAATTCCACTGACCATTGGATATGATTCGATCAGATATTGAATAATCAATAATTTCCCTATCTTTTTTACGAGAAGTATCCAACAATTTATGTCTTACTCGATCATTAGTCATTGAGGGGTCAGAGATATATCTGTCTTCGACAGAAAAAGAATGAACATTCATTTGATCTTGATCCTTGTGGATCGAAAAAGACACTATACTGGATCTGCGCGGACCTCCTGCTAATATCCATAAATGACTTGTTTTTGGTAATAGATGAACATTACCATATGTATATTCGGGTGCATGGTAGACATCGGTACTCCAATGCATTTCTCCCTCTGATTCAGAATAAATATGTTTTCGGACCCTCTCTTTAAAATGAAAAGTGGACGTTCCGGCACGAATCTCAGCAATCACTTGTTCTGATTCTATATATTGATCATTTTGAACTAAAATCAAACTCTTTGGTGGAATATTCACATTATGTATAATACCCCGACTCTCAATAGTTACATACAAGTCTATAGAACATAAAAAAGCAGGATGCCCATGACGGGTACGTGTGGGATGAACAAAATCCTCATTAAATTTTATTTTTCCATTAGAAGGAGCTCGTACATGTTCGGCAGTACCACCTGTGAATACTCCACCGGTATGAAAAGTTCTTAATGTTAGTTGAGTCCCCGGTTCCCCGATTGATTGACCCGCAATAATACCTACAGCTTCTCCCAATTCGGCTAGGTCACCATGAGTGGGACTCCGACCATAACATAATTGACAGATCCAAGATGTACTCCTGCAAGTAAGGGGGGTTCGAATATATATTGGTCGTGCTCGAAAGGTTATGAATCGATTGACAAGCCCAATCCCAATATCTTGATTTCGAGTGGCAATGCATCGTGGACCCATATATATATCGTCTGCTAATACACGACCAATTAGTGTTTGGACAAAAATTTTTTCCGTCATCTCATTTCGAGGGCTCACGGAAATACCTTGGATAGTACCACAATCTGTTCTACGTACAATAATGTGTTGAACTACTTCAACAAGTCTACGCGTGAGATATCCAGCATCTGATGTTCGTACAGCAGTATCCACAACTCCTTTGCGGGCTCCGTAGCAGGAAATTATATATTCTGTCAAAGAAAGTCCTTCACGTAAATTGCTTTGAATAGGTAAATCAATCATTTGTCCTTGGGGATCCGACATTAATCCTCTCATACCTACTAATTGGTGTACCTGAGATGCATTTCCTCTAGCTCCCGAAAAGGACATTAGATGGACTGGATTAGAAGGATCCGTCATCCGAAAATTAGGATTCATTTCTTGTCTCAAATATTCACTTGTAGCATACCATATCTCAATAGATTGACGTAATTTTTCTACCGCATGTACATTCCCATAATGATGGTGTTTTTCCAAAATAAAACTTTGTTGTTCAGCGTCTCGGACTAACCATCCCTTAGATGGTATTGTTAAAAGATCATCTATTCCTAATGAAATAGATGTAGCAGTGGCTTGCTGGAAACCCAAAGTCTTCATTTGATCCAGGATATGTGATGTATATGCCATTCCGAAATGATCTATTAATCTGCTAATAAGTTGTTTCATAGCAGTTCCATCTATCACTTTATTGTGAAAGACCAGATCGACCCGTTCTCCCATAAGTACCCCCATTTTCTGTTGAATAGGATTCGACAATGGACCTGAGTCAGTGATTCGAAAACTTCCTTTCCTCAATCTTTATTTGCGCAGAAATTCAGAAATTATGATACCAGTGAAATTGGAGCTGGAGAGACCCGAATTCCCACGGGTACAGATATCGCCTAATCTAATTTCTTAGTTTAGATAGCGTATGCGTAGGCCCGACAAAACCCCTGTATGGCTTCTTCTATTTCTCGATAAAAAAAAATATGACCAACAGTGGTTCGAATGTATACACAACAGATTTCTTTTTTTACACTTCCTACTATTAGATAGTGCCCATAAATCTCATGATAAGTGCCCGAAGATTCATATTGAACTTCGATGGGAACTTCTCTTGAGCCAATGACACGTTGATCTAGTCGCCACCGGAGCCACAAAGGACTATCTAAATTGATTCGTTTCTGCCGATAAGCTCCAAGTGCATCATAGGAACTACAAAAATACGGTTCTTTCTTTTTCGTATATTTATAGTTATTATTGGCAACTGTTTTATTTTGATAGTTTCTGCAATTATATGGATTATACCTATTCGCACAAATACCTCGACGATTCCCGATCGTTAATACATAGAGTCCGATAAGCATATCTTGAGTTGGTACGGAAATGGGATCCCCAATAGCTGGAGACAAGAGATTCATATGAGAAAACATAAGTAAGCGAGCCTCCGCTTGAGC